CGTAATTCCTCCTAGACAATAAAATATGTTGACATGAGGAGGAACGTATTTACTAGTTATATCATCTGCAATCGCCTGAATCTCGAGACGCTCTTCGAACCAATCGTAGACTTTATTGAGATAGGTAAACCAAGGGGACTCCCCCTCTGAGAACCGTATATGAGAATTTCATCTCGTACAGCTCAAACAAAAAAACCCAAAAACAGGTTAAAAGAGGTATGGAATAGAAAATTGGAAACTTCTTAATCTTTTGATTCAATTTTCGCTAAAAATACGAAAGAGTAAAAGTAAGAAAGCTCTTTTTTTTTTGTTATAATTAGAATGTCAAAAAATCAAGTAGGCTCGCTTGTCTTTCTGTTGATCGTTCCAGGCCTCTTGAATCTTCTATTTCCCTATTTTTTTCTTTCATCTGTTATTTTAATTTGTATGTAATGTAGCTTTCCTTTTGTTTTCTTTATTATTGATAGGAATTTTCTTGTTAAGACCCCAGGAATCAATTGAAACCTTAAATTCATACTAGAACCACGATGATTCAATAAAACCTTCAAGCTAAGTCAAGGATTCCCTGAGTAAGAACCATTGGATCATCATTTATTCAACGAGTAGAATCGATATAATGACTAAAACTAGAAAGAAAAGTTTGTTCTTTGAGCAAAATCAAAGCAGAAACGGGAATTTGAAAGAAGAAAACTCTTTCAATTGAAAACTTTTTTCTTTGGAAAAATTTGAGGAATCCGGCCACGAGGTCTGAATATTAAGTATGAATCATAGTTCAAATACTTCGTGATATATTTCATATATTCCGTGCTCCAGATACTAGAATGAATATCCGACGGGGTAAAACCATCTCTATCAAGACGACAGACCCACTCTCTGTACTCTCAATAGGATCAATTATAACAAGTCACACACTCATATTCCGGAAATACAGAAACACAAAAATTTCGCGGTCGAACTACCAAAAAAGAATAAGCTAAAATAAAAAGCCGAGGCCTAAATGCATCGTTTTTTTGTATTTTTATTTAAAAGCTAGGGTTCTTATAAATCTAATTCAGTGAAATTCCGTCCAGTAAAACGGAAGAATTATAAATCTCCAAAATAATAGATAGGAATACCGCAAATAGAGCCATTGCGACACCCATCAAAGGAGTAGTTCCCCATCCAGGAGCTACTTTACCATATTCCGAATTCAATGGTTTCAATAAAGCCCCTACAGACGTCCGTCTTGGACCAGATCTAGAACTACCCTCAACAGTTTGTGCGGCCATAAATCCTATTTTGTATTCATTGAGATCTGTTGACTTTGTATACCATTCCGTTGTAAATAAACAATCTTATCATAGATCCATTGGGGTCTTGAAATTATATAATAATGGAAACAGCAACCCTAGTCGCCATCTCTATATCTGGATTACTTGTAAGTTTTACTGGGTACGCCTTATATACTGCTTTTGGGCAACCCTCTCAACAACTAAGAGACCCGTTCGAAGAGCACGGGGACTAGTTGAAGTAATGAGCCTCCCAATGTTGGGAGGCTCATTACTTCAATTCAGATAATGAAAAATCATTTCATTTTTTAGTTGGAACTTTAGGTGGTTCGCGAAAAAAGATAGCGAAAAAAATGATCCCTAGAGTCGAGACTAAGAGGAATGTATAAACCAATGCTTCCATAAATTTGATCGCGGTTTACAATTATAGCTTCCATACCTGTTTATTGGGGATCATCTCCCCGATTAAAGAAAAAAAAATCAAAGAAAAGGCGAAAGGGCGGAGATTTAAATCCAGACTTTTTCAGTATCCTATGTAAAATCACAAAGAGAAAATAGAAGTGAGAAGCGAAAAATAACAGAGCAATGCTGCATCAGACTACTTGTCTTCTTGTAGTTGGATCTCCAAGTTTTTGGAATGCTCCAAATTCCACTTGAGCATCCAAATCTGGGTCAATACCAGCAAAAACATCTCTGAATAAGGTTCTAGCACCATGCCAAATGTGCCCGAAGAAGAAGAGCAGAGCAAAGGAGGCATGTCCAAAAGTAAACCAACCTCTTGGACTGCTACGAAAAACACCATCGGATTTCAAAGTAGCACGATCTAATTCAAAAATTTCACCCAATTGGGCACGTCTAGCATATTTTTTCACAGTCGCAGGATCACTATAACTCACTCCGTTCAGTTCGCCACCATAGAACTCAACGGTTACGCCTACTTGTTCGACACTATACTTCGATTCTGCCCTTCTAAAGGGAACATCGGCTCTAACAATTCCATCTCCGTCTACCAAAACAACTGGAAATGTTTCAAAAAAAGTAGGCATGCGACGTACAAAAAGTTCGCGCCCTTCTTTATCTCTAAAGATAGGATGTCCTAACCACCCGACAGCTATTCCATCTCCGTTATCCATTGAACCCGCTCTGAATAATCCCCCTTTCGCTGGATTATTTCCGATGTAATCATAAAAAGTTAATTTTTCAGGAATTTTTGACCAAGCCTCTGATAAACTTTGATTTTCGGCTAGTCCAGCGCTAACTCTTCGATATATTTCTTGCTGAAAGTATCCCTGATCCCATTGATAACGGGTGGGACCAAATAATTCGATAGGAGTAGTTGCTGAACCATACCACATAGTTCCAGCAACAACAAAAGCTGCAAAAAAGACAGCAGCGATACTGCTGGAAAGAACGGTTTCAATATTGCCCATACGTAATCCTTTATATAGACGTTGGGGCGGGCGGACACTAAGATGGAATAAGCCTGCTAATATGCCCAATGTCCCTGCTGCAATATGATGAGAAGCTATTCCTCCTGGAACAAAGGGATCAAAACCTTCCACACCCCACGCGGGATTTACAGATTGTACCTTTCCAGTTAGTCCATATGGGTCGGACACCCATATTCCAGGACCATACAATCCTGTTACATGAAATGCGCCAAAGCCAAAGCAAGCCACTCCTGAGAGAAATAAATGAATTCCAAAGATCTTAGGCAAATCCAAAGAAGGTTTTCCTGTGCGTTCATCACCAAATATTTCTAGATCCCAATATACCCAATGCCAGATAGCTGCCAAGAAGCACAATCCAGAGAACACAATATGCGCCCCGGCTACACCTTCGTAACTCCAAACCCCCGGATTCGTTATCGTCCCTCCTGTAATACTCCAACCGCCCCATGAATTAGTTATTCCTAAACGAGTCATGAAGGGTATAACGAACATACCTTGTCTCCACATTGGATCGAGAACTGGGTCGGAGGGATCAAAAACTGCTAATTCATATAGAGCCATTGAACCGGCCCAACCAGCAACCAGAGCTGTATGCATTATATGAACAGAAAGCAAACGACCGGGATCATTCAATACGACAGTATGAACACGATACCAAGGCAAACCCATGGTAATACCCCCTTATCAACAAAAAATAGACACTATGTAACTTTATTGCATTGAAAAAACTATGCTATGGACCCCCTTTTTTTCAGTGGATTATCTCGGAAAAGGGGTTACTATTTGTTCTATTCTTTTAGTAAAAATGGAACAATTTGGTTCATAGGAAAAAAGAGAAGCAGATCTATTCTATACTCGATAAGTACCAATACGCAATGGGGGTTTATTCCCTTTTCGAAGAGCGCATGCATCCATATTTAGTCATCATTCAAAGTACCTATTCGTAAAAATTTTCTTTGTTTTCCTTTATTTTATGAACCTATTCTATCTATGTAGAAAATATGACGATAAAGCTAATATTATTAAAATAATAAAACCATTATTACGTTTCCACATCAAAGTGAAATAGAGTACTTAATTCTTTTTTCTTTCAGTTTATGCCTATTGGTGTTCCAAAAGTTCCTTTTCGAACTCCCGGAGAGCAAAATCCAACTTGGATTGACATATAGTGCGCCCTGTCAGATATATTGGGTCATATGGGATTTCCCCATTCTCTCCCCCGATCGAGATATCCTCTCTTTCGCCCCCAAAAAAGCGATTGAATCATCAAAAATTTGTAACGTGAAGTGCAATGAAATGCAATTAGATCCGTTTTGTAAAGAGGTATCCAGATTAATATTAGCAATTCAAATAATTTATGGTCGACTTGGCTGGACCAATAAAATTAAGTATCCAGGCTCCGTTTAGAAAAACCCAATTGGTAATATATCTATTATTAGGACTTATAGATATCATAAACAATTCTATTTCGAAAGAAATTATTAAATAGCACTGATCCCAAACAGTTAATCAATCGAATAATAAATATAATGGATACGTCAAATATTTGGCGGAAGACATAAAAGAAATGAATTGCAAAATTGAGAAAAAATGAAAAAAAAAAAACAAAGACGTGGTATTGGGGTCATTTGTCCTATATGTGCAAATCAAAATCGGGCGGATCCTTACTCGGAGTAGAGCATAAACCTAAAAAAATGGAAGAAGCCCATTCAGGAACAAGAAAATGGCATCGTGATTTTTGGATTGGATCTCGATGAAAAAATACATCAATGAAAAGTTAGTGCGATAAAACTGTTTTTTATATTCTAATATTTTAGGAAAACCGGCCAAACGAATCGTTCTTCAAAAATGAAAGAGAAGCCCCTTCCTTCATTAAAAGGAGTCCGCTAGAAAAAAAGAAAGAGGGCTGGAAGCTACACATTGATTTTTTTTCGCAAGTTTTAGTTTTGTTGAACCGTATGCATCAAAAGGTGCCCGTACGGCTCCTAAGGGATACAATTTTATCCGAATCAACCGACTTTATCGAGAAAGATTAATTTTTTTAGGCCAAGCGATTGATAGCAATGTTTCGAATCAACTTATTGGTCTTTTTGTATATCTCAGTTCGGAGAGTGATACCAAGGATCTGTATTTGCTTATAAACTCTCCCGGCGGATGGGTAATACCTGGAATAGCCATTTATGATACTATGCAATTTGTGCGACCAGATATACAGACAATATGCATGGGATTGGCCGCCTCAATGGGGTCTTTTATCCTGGTCGGAGGAGCAATTACCAAACGTCTAGCATTCCCTCACGCTTGGCGCCAATGGGTTTTTTATTTAAGAGAAAAAAAGAAGACTATGCCTTCGCCATATGAATTATTAATATTAAGTAATATTAGCATGGCACTTCGAATTCGATATGCAAATTTTTTATTGTTTTTCAAAATATTAGATTATGTATCGAAAGAGTAGTATGAGATAAAGGAAGGGTATTTCCGATTTTATCTTACCTATCGTAGGTCGATTTCAGCGTCACAAACTTTTTTCACACCGGCAGGTTATTAACAACATTTATGTTATGAAAGAGTACGAAAAAAAAAAAAAGAAACTTTGGGATTGCTGAATCACAGACGAAATAAATATATTAAAGCAACGGGGCCATCATAGTATTTTTGAACTCCTCCGAAAAAAAAAGAAGGGTGGTAATTGGATCATTTACCGATCTGGGTATAATAGATCCCACATTTCTCTTTCTTCGATGAAAGGTAAAAAACTTCCATTGTGGAGCCGTATGCAATGTGAAAAAAATGCCCGTACGGTTGTTCAATTCTATTTTTTTCTTATTTTATTCTTTATCTCTTCGCCTTGCCTCCTCGTGCGAGATACAGGAACCTTTGATTGTGTTATATTATATGATCAGGGTAATGATCCATCAACCTGCTGCCGGTTTTTATGAGGCACAAACGTCCGAACTTATCCTGGAAGCGGAAGAACTACTGAAACTGCGCGAAATCCTTACAAGGGTTTATGTACAAAGAACAGGCAAGCCCTTATGGGCTGTATCCGAAGACATGGAAAGGGATACTTTTATGTCAGCAACAGAAGCCCAAGCTCATGGAATTGTTGATTTTGTAGCGGTTGGATAAAAAATAGCAGTGATTTCGTGCAAATATACGATTTAAGATTTTATCTTCTTACTTCTTAATTACTTAATTAAGGGTTTAATATTCTATTAATATATTGAAATCGAATAAATTCATAATCATCCGGTTAGGATCAATCTAAACCAGCCCATAATGTATAATTCAGCATGCCAACTATTAAACAACTTATTAGAAACCCAAGACAGCCAATCAGAAACGTCACGAAATCCCCCGCCCTTGGGGGATGCCCTCAGCGTCGAGGAACATGTACGAGGGTGTATGTGCGACTCGTTTAAATCATGGGCTGAGACAAAACAAAAGAAAAGAAAAAACAATTTTTCCAGTATCAATGATCAGTACCGGTGAATCGGATAGAATTGAAGAACTCCATTCACTATCTAAAAAAGATGGATCTATCATATCTTTCTTCTTTCTATTGTGTATGAAATTTATGGTTTCAATTGGTGCAAATTAAATCACCTGAATTTTCAATTTAAGATGAGAAAGAATTCCCCATTGGTAACAAATAGTTACCCATTAAGCGGGGGAAATCCTATTTTAAAAAGTAGAAATATTCTGTTTAGAAGAACGGACTCACAAGGTCAGCTACCCAACCAATCTTCATAATTAAATACCGTTACTGTATAAGGTATATCTCATTATGAAAGACCCATTACTGGAAAATTCATGGGTAGAGCCAAAGAGTGGTAACTGTACAAGTTACCAATAAAATGAAGGAAAGGGCTCCGGTGTATAGAGAAGACCTCACCGTTTAAGAAGTAACCATAGAGACGATGGAACCCACAATTTCTTTAGCTATTTCTATTTTTATTTTTCCAATGCCTAGAAAAAAGGAAAAAAGCGTGGTAGGGAAGGTTATAGTAGCAAAAGCCATTGGAATTTTTATTTTATAAATTGGAAGAATCCGTTTTGTTATTAATAGACTAGGAAGGGGGAAAAGAATAACTGAAAGAAAGGAAATCCATTAGTTATTCATTAAAGTTTCATTTACTCAATGACCAGAATTAGACGAGGATATATAGCTCGGAGACGTAGAACAAAAATGCGTTTATTTGCATCAAGTTTTCGCGGGGCTCATTCAAGACTTACTCGAACAATTATTCAACAGAAAATAAGAGCTTTGGTTTCGGCGCATCGTGATAGAGATAGGAAAAAAAGGGATTTTCGTCGTTTGTGGATCACTCGAATAAATGCAGTAATTCGCGGGGCGGGGACATCCTATATTTATAGTAGATTAATACACAATCTGTATAAGGGGCAGTTGCTTCTTAATCGTAAAATCCTTGCACAAATGGCTATATCAAATAGGAATTGTCTTTATATGATTTCCAACGAGATCATAAAATAAGGGGATTGGAAGGAATCCGCCAAACTTTTTGAAATGGAATTCTCTGGAGAATGAACTCCGGGAAGGTAGAGTAGAAATTAGTATGATAAAATCTGATAATATGATAAAGTCGTCAAAATGAGCGAACACGCCCGATAAAAAAATTTATTCCTCTTACCCGATTCTTTTTTTTTTCTTACAACACGAATGATTCTCGGATTTTTTGAACAAAACGTCCATCTGTTTTTGAGTTCGGATTAGAATTTTGATTCAATTGAAAAGTAAGCCTATTTTTTTCTGTTCCTAAAACCAGGAGTTCTGGTGGTTGACTCCCTTCTTTCAAATTGTTTCTCATTATTAAGAAAAGGTAACGAAGATAAAATACGAGCTTGTTTTATAGCAATAGTAATTAATCGTTGTTCTTTTAAGGTTAATCTATTCACCCGTCTAGATAATATTTTTCCTTGTTCACTAATAAATCGACTAATTAAACTCATGTTTCTATAATCAATTCGATCCCCCGATTGGATCGGGGGCAAACGCCTACGAAAAGATCGCTTGGATTTAAGAAAGAGTCGCTTGGATTTATCCATAATTTGTTTATTCCTTATCCCTAAAATACTATTTCGATCAAATCAAAAAAAAAATTATAGAAGAAATTCATAGGATTGGGTTTGTCTATATTTATTTAGTTGTTTTTATTTCAATATATGAAATAATATAAATATATATCTAAATTTTTTTCATGTTCCTTGAAAGGGTGACACCCAAGCACTCGGTTCGATCTATATCTATTTCTTTATCTCCCCATGAATTGTATGTTTGAAACAATACGGACAGAATTTTCTCAATTCCAATCGACTAGGTGTATTGTGTCGATTCTTTTGAGTAATATATCTGGAAATACCCGTTGATTCCTTATTAACACCGTTTCGAACACAACCGGTACATTCCAAAATAATCCTTACTCGAACGTCTTTACCCTTGGCCATGAACCTCCTTTGGGTTTTTGATTCACCCAACGTTTCTATTTTCCGATACGACGCAAATAAGAAGAAAGGAAAAGGGACGAAAAAATAGAAGTGGCTAACAACTCAAAATCAAATTATGAAATAAAGATTTTGTTGCAATTAATATAGTAAATAATAAGTAATACAACAATTTCGAAAGCGATTTCTAATCGCAGTACAGTATTTCATTTAAGTATCTTGTATTGCAAGATACTCTTATTCTAGTCACATTTCCCTTTTGTTTTCTTTTAACTCGATTATTAATTTGATTCTTAATTTAATTGGAGCCTTAACCCGAACCCGAATTTAACTGAGGTTGAATCCACTTTTTTCTTTCTCCCCGTATTCAATCTATCTAATTCAAAAAAAAAAATACGGGAAAGAGAGATTAGTCACAAATATTTGACTCTATCTCTAATCTTCTTCACCCCTTTAATAATTTAATAACTAGAATGAAAAAAAAGGAAATGTCAACGCATCTGGGAAGAAACGATTGATTTCGATCAATAAACCCGCTAAAGACCCGAACCAGAGAGTACTTAGTACCGGTGCCACGGAAAGATATGTTTTAAAATCTCGCATTGAGAATCCTCCTTCTTTTTTTTATATTCCATATTGTAATACATTATGGTAAGAGATGTATATGTAGTTAAAGACCACCTGTATTTGTGTGTGGAATCCCCAATTCAACTTGACATGTGCAATGATTCGGTAGAGAAGAATTTCTTTTTCTTAAAGCAAAAAAACGGGTCCCTTTGCGCCTGAGAATTCCCGAGAAAAGTATTAATTTATTATTATATATTATATGATATGAGACCAAGAGGAAGAAATGGCAAGATCCATTTTGCATAGAAAGGAAGGAAATGGAAATAAAATAAGGATGTGGAAAACAAGACGGGGATTTTCTACAATGATACTGTAGACCAGTTGAAAGGGATGTAGCGCAGCTTGGTAGCGCGTTTGTTTTGGGTACAAAATGTCACGGGTTCAAATCCTGTCATCCCTACCTATTATTGCTCCTCGAAGCAGTAACCAGAGATACATTTTAGAGCGATTCAATTTGGACATACATAATACATAATTTTCAATTTTATGATAGTATACATATGCAAGAAGTATTTATTGGGGTTGAAATTTTTTTGGGGGTTCTATACTATATAAAAAAAAGAATCCCCTTCTTTACAGTCTTTTCCGTTGTGGTAAGAAAGCGCTCTTAGTTCAGTTCGGTAGAACGTGGGTCTCCAAAACCCAATGTCGTAGGTTCAAATCCTACAGAGCGTGATTCTGCTCTTGTCTTGTTAGATCGAAAATTCCACTGAACTGAAATACAGCAATCTGAATTTGACCTTTGACCCCCCCCAAAAAATTAAATTAAAGAAAGGAGGAGGTCAGTTAAAAAAAGAGATGTGAATTAATATTAATCAAAGGTCCAACTGATCACCACGCCTGTATTGTAAATATGCGGTTACGAATAATCCAGCCAAAGTAATAGGAATTAGACCTAAGACAATTCCAAATAGAAAAACTTCAATCATTTCAATTTAATTTATTTGAAAAGGGAAAAGGGGAGGTAATATCTATCCCGAAATATTACTATTAATTCGTATTGCTTAGGAATCTCAATTCCCAATAATTGGGAATTAACACGGTAAGGAACTCCAAAATATAAATATATGGAATACCACAGAAGGATTTCTTTTTATGAATTATTCATTCAATTAATTTCAAATAAGTCCTATCTTACTCAGACCAATAAATAGAGCCGAGGTTAGAGTTAAAGCCGCTAGTAAAAAA